TTCTCCGGAAAAGCAGACTGTGGTAAATTTTGGAACGATGCAGTACAGAAAATGGGAAGTCAAAGTTTAAAAGACCAAAAAAGACCCAGTTAAAGAATTTGATTCACCCGCTTGTTCAAACTTCCGTGAGGCCAAGTTTGACTCGAGTGAAGTTGGCCCAGTGTAAGTGGCGGTAAAGCCAAATGAAGAGAAGACTGAGGGAAGTTCTGATTCGAAAGGGAAAATCGAAGTAAAGTTACATGAATTGAAATCCAACCCTTATAAATTAAATTAAATTGGAAAGCTTTTAAAGCTCCTTGAAAAGTTGCCAACTGGTGTTGGCTTGAGCTAGTCTCTCTTTTCCCCCATACCAGTTGTCATCTGCTCGTTTGATCTCCTCTTCAAAGTTTTTCCATTCTGCCAAATCCTTAGATACCTTTTCATTGTTCAAATCACGAAGCAACTGAGTTTTTGTATCCTCTTTTTTGTTTTGGCAATCAAACGCTGGATCGTGACCTCCAGTTTCTCTTCTTCCTCTGAAAGTCTTGAGACGTCTAACGAACTGAGCTCTTTGTGTCCTTGAACCAGACTGGCATCAAGACTAGTTGCTTTTCAAAGGCATTTTGACATTATCCCATTTCCACGTGAAAGCAGATAAGAAGTCTCGTTTTCATCCTATTGTGATGTGATCTCTATTAAATCTGCTATTCCTATCATGCTATTGCTTCTGTCTTCCAACCATCTAAGACCGGATTCAATAGCAGCTCCTTCTCTCTTGTTTTCATCCGATCTATCATCTTGGAGCAGGTAGGAGAGTCTAAGAATAAGACATGGATAGTGCGGTAGTGGGATGAGAGAAGTCTTATACCCTTTGTTGAATGTTGAATAAGGCAAATTAAGAAGGAAGGGATTTTTCAAGCAAGATAGCATTCATCAAGCCAGAATGCCTATGGATATGGATATGGAATCGGCTGTTGTGAACCGAACTCTTTCAATACATATGGAATCCACTTTGTGTTCCGTGACTTCCTTCTCTCTTCCTTCCCCCTCCGCCGCCTCTAGAATTATCTCATTCTTAACAGCCCGAGACCCATTTCACCCATTTATGAGAAAGAAATTTACGGAAAAACGGAGCTTCCGCAACATGGGGCGAGGCTATACTATAGAATTCGTTATGCTTGTCATTTGAGCTGGGAGGCTGTGAGGTCGATGCGTGGTTGGGGTAGGCACGTTGGTCAGTATTGGCCTTTTTTGATTGTTCAGCGATCCAGCACTACAAGCCTCCAGATAGACTCCTCAAAATCATATCTATCCATTGTTCACAGAAGGGAATTCTTTATCAGCGTTTCCCATCCATCTTACCATACGGGACCCACTTAATCCGTTCGATGTCTCATCAGTACGACCCGGCATTCAGTAAGGCAAAAACAAAAATGCCACTGAGTCTTTGCCCTCTGGTCTTTGTTTCATTCTGGGACGTGGAGGTCTTTTTTCCACTTTTTTTCGTTACAATGGACCTTTCAATTCAAGGGCGTTGGAGTATTAGCTCATGTAAATATGATGATGGGGGAGCTAATAAACACGCTCCGGGAGGGGAACCCCATTTGTGTAAATATTGAACATTTTGTTTCGCACCATTCCATAATTCAAACGCTTGTTGTACAATGTATGACCCCTCGAGTCGCTTCGTAACCCAATGGTATTGACCCTTCTTCGAGGGTTGGTTTTAAGTGTCAATTTTCTTTTCTCTCCAAAAGGGCTATTTAGGTCCAGGGTTTTTACTATCATCCAAAGTGTGGCAAGCTGAATATATGTCGGGCTTTTGTGTGTGCCCCCGCATCACGCTTCCTTGGTATAACCACTTGCGAGCTACTAACTTTCTTATCCGAAAAGGACGGGGAACGATGGTACAAGTCTGATTTTGATAGAGGGCAGCATCTTTGGCTCCACGGCTTATAAATCCAATAATTCCAATTTTCAAATGACAAAGAAGGCTATTCAATAGCCTTGCTTCATTACCCATGTGCTCACGAATTGGATTTGAACCCATATCTCCCTATCTGGGGCGACTTTCCTTTTATTTTAGTCGATCGTGATGTAAGTCTATTATTCCTTTCATCATAGGTAAGGCAAAGCGCTTTCTTTTAAGAACGCATCTGGTTCCATCTTTCTTTCGTTAGTTAACCCACCTTTTTCAAAAAGGAATTTTTTTCTGGGAATAAGTATTAATTAATTATTATATTAGCATAGCTAAAGGTAGTAAACATTTTTTTTCCCATACCATACATGCAAACACACCAAATAAAAGCAATCTACTTTGGATAGGAGTAGATAGAAAGCCCTGGAACACACACTACTTTTGTTTTGGTCGACGGACTCCTTATTTTATTTAGAAAGAGCTAATGCTCATTTCTTTTAATCTTTCGGGGGATCACGTGTGGCAGCCTGAACAAGAAGCTCCTGCTGTTCGAGAAGGAGGGCCCTCTTTCGGTTTTCGAGGGCTTGGATTTGATTCTGTATAGCCAGCATACGATCCTCGTATGAGACTTGGATCGATCGCCGGCATGTGTTCCCAGAAGAGACCAAGCATTTGCTCTCGTTGGAGTTTCTCGTTTTCCACCTGACCTATTTCTTGCTGAATTGTTGCAAGTCTTCCAGCGATATCCATAAGAGTGTTGTTGGAATAAGTGTTACTGAAAGTCTTTCTTTCTGACTTCTACGTCTCTCTTTGCCAAATAGAGAAAGAAGCTTCTATTTATAGGCGTTGGAGGCCCTTACTTAACTCTTTCTTATTATTAGTAAGAATTCTTTACCCTAACATTTCAACCCTGGCTTTTCATGAATAGTGAACCAGATCCACTAGATTTGAGTGCGCTGAATAATTGTCCTTTCCCCGTTCGGATTTGAGTACGAAAGGCCCACCCCAAAGAGCGAATAGTCCTTTGTTTTTCGCCACGCGGCTTAATCTCGATCACTCCCTCAAGAATAGGAAATAGAGCGAATCCGTCAGAGAGTACTCCACCACGAGCTGCCAAAGCACGCTCAGTCAATCGGTGATCTCCAGCCCAAAGCTGACCAGTACAACCATGTGTCACCCCGCGGGCTTCGTCGTACCCTGACTACTCGTCTTTAACCGGCCTATTTGTACCGATGAAACTCCCATCAGCCAATCCTCACTCGACAGCCTAGTCCTTGCTTAGACGATCGAAGTGAGGGCGAACCACTATCTCTTGATAGATCTGATCGGACGCTTTCTTTTTACCAGTCAAGATAGTACTCTTTACAGCTCTGTAAGTCCACTAGCACCAGTACAGTAAGTCAGTACAGCACTAGCTATAGCAGTAACCAGTACAATGAGTCCCCTGATCTACGACCGGCCTTCTTAGCCTTTCCTAAGGAAGCATTTCTCACTCTTTTCTTACTCCTTGACGGCAGCGAGAAAGGATAGAATGATTCTTTGTATGCGCGAACTGCATTTCATCTAAGCCATTCTCTCACTTAGTTACTGATTTCCAAGTCATTTTGATGTGTGCTTTCAACCAAAAAAGAAGACTTCCACCTACTTGTCAGGCTTATCTGCTCTATCAGAAAAAGTAGTCTAGTAAGAGAAGAATCAGCCTAGCCTCTTTAAAGAAGCTTCGGGGCGGTACTCTTTCTCCAAGATTATTCCATTTTGCAGAAAATCTAGTTGAAACAGGCCTTTCCCTTCGCCACAAGTCAAGCACCTATGGAAAGTAAGTCCAAAATCCTAAGTCACAGCAAGCAGTTTCTGAAGCTAGGAGGCCGGGAGAGCACTTGACTTTCTTGAAAGAGTTCACCCGGAAAAAGAGAATCCTATCAGAGTCGATAGTCTGAAAGCGATTCCAGGAGATCCTAGCATAGAGCTTTCTTGTAATCGCTTACCCCTTCTTCTCTGCATTGCATGCTAAGGCTCAGTCTTTATTCCTTATCCCCATTCTTCCCCCCTCTAGGCTACCAGTGCCAAGCCAAAGAGGCTTGTAGCGAAATCAGGTGTGGTCGATTAATGAATCGAAGAGCTAAGATTCGCTAATGAACATGAGCTAAGGTGAACAAGCACTGAGCTAAGGAATAGCTATATTTGTCAATAGCAGCTTACGTATCCGAAGCAGCTGATGCTTTCTCCCAATCAGTGGAAAAAGATGCTCATCCTCTAGAAGTGGTAGAGCTCTCAGAAAGAAAGACCTTGTCCTCCGCTCCAGTACTCAATTCAATAAAAAAGGGGAGCTTCTTCGTCTTCTCCGGCCCCCCTCTTCTCCTGACATCAGTGTAGACAACGGCCCTTTTCTGCCACTCTTGCAGCAGGAACACATTCTGACTTGAAAGAAGGAAAGTCAATCAAGACTGGTGCTACCCGCGCTGACTCATTTTGGAATTCTCAGGCTCCGCTGACTAACTCCTGACTATTAGACACCTCCTGGTGAAAGAAACCATATCAACTACCGAAGTCGAGTTGGTGGCAGAACCCGATCTTGGAATTGCTCGCGTTAAGCATTCGCTTTCCTTGTCAAGACGTGGCTGGTACTTTTTTTCTCCCCGGCTTGACCCAAACCAACCGTAGTTCAGTAAAGCTTGATCCATTTCCCTTCTGTTCTCACGCACCGATTCTGCCATTTAACATAACACATCTTTCTGCCCTTAGTCTGTCTTTATTCTCACGAGTTGGATTCGAACCAACACCTCTTGCATTCAGCGAACTACCTTTTATTCGACTCGTGACTTTGGTTACCCGGTTCGCCCTGCAACAGACTACGTCCGGGGGTCTTCCCGACCATAACCCCAATCCCTCACTAAATTACTAATCCATAGTTTATAACATCAAACCAGAAAGCAGGGCTCGACAAAACATTTAGATGATTCCATAAACTAATTGAATAAAGTCGAAAAACTCTTCCCAATAGCAACTTATAAATCCACACTCTACAAGGTTAGAGTAAACATCAGATAGCGGGTCTAGCACCTCATCTTCCCCAAGCACCATACGGAGAAAGTCGTCTAGAGACCAAGTAGATGGCAAGTCAAGTCCTAGTTCCTCCATTCTTTCTTGAAAGAAACGAGAAATCTTAGTAAAGTCGTCATTCAGATTTTCATTTTTTGGTTGGGGAGAAGAAGAAGAAGTCAGTTCATTTCCGCTCATAGTGGAAGAAGCGAAACTGAGACCTGGGGGCCCCCGATAGAACAACTTCTTTCAGATGGAGAAGATTCTGAAATGGAAATTTCGATCCAGGTGAATAACGAGTGGGTTCAGTTGAGATTATAGCAGAACCGTCTACCTCATTATATTGATAAATGGAAAATTTTCTTTTCATTTTATCTCTTTGTTTTATTTAAACCCTCTCCTTCACCCCCACCGGATTGCCAAGCATTTGGTACTAAGGTTCCTCTTTTTTTCCTTTTGAAGCGGATAGTTTACAGTGCTCATTCTCGAGAAAGGAATCTTTGAAAAGGTATCATGTCTGTTACTTCAATGAGTTTTCTTAACAAGTTTTCCCACACTCTGTCTCCCATCGACATGGCGGGGAAGCCTAGCAGAACGGCTATCCTACACTTGGCTAGGTCCATTCCATTGAGGCTTGATGATCTTTGCATCAATACCCTTGTACTAGAGACAGCATCAGTCAATTCTTCCAGATCTGGAAGAATTTTTCATTCGCAGCCACAGTCCAGTTGGGACTCAGCCTGCTTTGTCGAAGCCATCTTTCTATATCTCATACAGACCGAACCAGTTGAAGAAAATCTTCCTGCCCAGATCTCGATTATGGAACTTCTGTCCACTTCACAAGTCCATCGGGCTGGCAAAGGCATTCTTATTTCATCTCAGTCTTCTACACAGCTCCGTGCTTATTGTGATTCAGATTGGGCCAGCTTCCCTATGACGCGTCGCTCTACAACTGGATACTGCATCTTTCTTGGCACTAGTCAAATTTCTTGGATAAAGTAAGAAAGAATCTACTGTCTCTCGCTTGACTTTATCGGTAAAGCATTTCTTGCTAGATCGGATTGAGAGTGTCTTCTTCCGCTGACTAAGGTCTTTCGCTTGTGCGTTTTTCAACATCCATTGCTTCTGACTATGTCGATGAAAAAGACTGAAATGGGACCAGGAAGACCCCCCACCACTAGAACTTGCTTTGCTCCTCTTAGGTGAACCTTGGCTTTTCTCAAATCAGCCTATCTGTCTACTAGCTCCAGGGGTGTATTGTCTTAGTATGTTGAATCCATTTTCCCATGCTTTCATATGAAGTCTAAATGGTAAACCTATGATTCTATCTAGTCAATATGTATACAGTAGTACCAAAGCCCTCTAATTCCTTCATTGCTCACATAGCTTGTGCATATCAGTAAGTGCTATCTCTCTAACCTCCTACCATGCGAGAAAAAGACTCTATTCAGATGAAAGGATCTAGGCCTACCCTCTATGGACACACTAGCATTCTCATTCACACCAAGGATAGAAATCTTAGAGTCTAGGTTCATTGTTTTTCCTTATTCCTATGATGCTCTCATTCTAGTAAAGTCTCCTATTATCCGCGTTGGAGTTGGATAGTCTAGAGTCCCTCTTCAAAAGATACCTTATTCTATTTAAGTCAGAATGAGCTTGATGAGAGATTATGTATGCTCAAGTATAGGAAACACTTCCTCTTTTGTGCTTTACTTTAATAGGCACAGCTGCTTCCGGACTTTCTGCACATATGTCTTGGTATTGAGTACTTAGCTTGGGTATCTTTGAAATAACCTGGGAAACCTCTTATTCTTCTACTGGGTTACTCGAATCAATCCTTTATCCAATAGCTCTACTGGAGTCACATAGCATACCCAAGGAATAGGGTACATGAGCTTACACTAGGGGTCTACGATAGCTACTACTAGACGGCTATCACACAGGAAGGTCGCAATCAAGTCTTATCCTTCCTCCTAGTATACCTTGGTAGTGAGAAGGGAATGGATCTTATAGTAAGTCGTATGAAGTCGTGAGCAGTCATGAAGGACAAGGCATAGACATCATGGATACCTGGAAACCTGTAAACAAGAAAGTCTCTAATCCTTCTATTTTACAAGGACGACTTTTCATGCTTATGTCTACAAGTGTAAGGAACTTTATAGATAGAGAACAGGGAAAAGAGATAGAAGGAAAGTGGATCGAATATTGTTTTTAGTAGAGTTAGACCTTTGAATATATAAGGCGGAGGGTCAACCTTATCGCATGGATCCATATACATCCCATATTGAGAAAGCCTTTGGATAGAGTATGCCTTGGGTAGAGTACTAGCCTCTCTTCAACAGGGGTAGGACTATGAACCAATAAACTAGAATGCTCTTGACTTTGCATATAGGTCCTGTAGTTATAGCCAGACTCTCTTACTTCCTTGAATACAGATTGTACTTCTCGATAAGATATGAGTCCTATGAGATTATTGTCCTGTTCTTACACCATAGAAGAAGTTGGGATGGTAAAGGACAAAGAGCTAAGGTACTTGCTCTTGAAGAAGAAGTCATCAATACAATGCAGCAAGTCCTTGGGGCAGTTGAATGCAGAAAGAACATGGATTCCCAGATCCACACTTTCATTCAGAAATCCACCAAAGCTCGAGAGTCCGTGGAAAAATGTGAACAAATGAAATGGAGAGGGATCCGATCCGGATGGATGCTAAGGTTGAGAATCAATCTGAAGAACCAAATGGAGAAGCTTTGAGTGATGGAATTCATATAAAAAGGTCGCAGTGAAATTAAGGGCATTCGAACAAGACCATACAGATCTTTTACTATATCGGTCGAGTAGAAGAAGAAAGCCAAAGCCGTTCAGTGGTGAATCGGTAGATCAGAGATGCCTTCCGTCGATCGCTAAAGACCGTAAAACATAAGAATGCAGTGGTCTAGCTGCAATGGTTGGTTTTGTCTGGCCTCGACTAGAAAGTCTCAAATCACTACGAAGGATAAAGTAGGTAATGAAATTAGTACTCTAAGGGTAGTAGCTGAATTAAGGGTTAAGGAGCATCGGAATCTTTCAAAGAAGGTCAAGTAAAGGTATCCATGGCCCGAGTCGGCAAGTGGGCTTTAAACACATACATAATATGCGCCAAGTCTCGACACGTTAGAAGATGAACTGACAGACAAGGGGCGAAGCGGAGTACTTGACGCCTTCTGCACAGTATTAGCAGAACAGCAGAATAAGTTGTACCCTGGCTCATGCTCAAGTCAGCAATAAGTTGCTGTAATAAATCACTCAGTACTGGAAGGGATGGAGATAGAAAAGCTGGGCTAGTTCCATTCTGATGTTGAGGAGACTCGCTCGAATGGCCTTAAGTAGTTGCAACATTTGCGAAGGATTCAACAGCCTGCCTACTGTACCGCTAAGCCCTGCCTATTAATGCCATAGTTTCGGGGCAAGCTATGTGGTTCTACAGCAACCTTATTGTTCCTAAAGCGAAGCAGCAAAGAAAGTAGTAGCCGCTCGCTATGTGTGATTCGATGTTAAGACCCCTAAAGCAAGCTATAGCTATTGAATTGTTCCTAACCAGAGAGATCTAGATTACGTTCATCTCATAAAGATCTTCCTTTTCACTCCTAAATAATAAACTAAACGACAATAACATAACTCCTAACGCAAAAGAGTAGCCGCTGCGATGCCTATGCTATTTTCTTTCCTATAGAGCTTGGGCCCACGCGCAAGCTCCTAGCGCAAAGCTAGTAAGTAGCCTTTCTTTCTTTCTCGCCAAAGAGGAAATTTCTGATGATTGGAAGGTTTCCGCTAGTTAACAAGGTGGGTAAGGCGGAAAAAGAAGGGCAAAATGGTCCCCGAAATCGATTCCGACACCCCTCTTGCTCAGTTGTTTGAAACGCAATCTCGGCGAACGAGAGCAAGGGCGAGGTTGGAAAAAAAGCCAAGGATTTTCAGTGTCACGAGCAACATCGGTTGTCATATATGACAATCCCGGAGGCCAAACAGAACCCGGTGATGACCCGTCTTCCGATGAGTCCGAAGACTTGGCACGTACCGTCTCATCAGAAGTATCAAGAACAGAACACGTCTTTGTAACCTCGAAATCTCCCCTAAAGAAGCCATAACTTAACAAAAGTACCGAAGGCTAGAGTAAGGGGGGGCTTAGTCTCGTTCCCATAGTTGCCCCCCAGAAACTGGATTTAGGAATTGTCCACCTAAGCGCCCTGAAGAGCAGTGGCTCAGTTGCAGCGCACCAACTAAGAGATACACTAAATGTATCAAAGCTCAATCGAAACGTCGAGTCACCTTGGAGTAAGTCAAGCCACATACTCAACAACGTCTCTGTCTGAACTGGGAAATCCCTAAATCGAAACACACTAGAATAACTTCAAACACTGGATCTGCAGATCTACGTGTATTCCAAAAATTGGGTCTTTGGAAGTTCCGGTTCGAGAACCTTCTCTCATAGATTCCCTTCACCAAGTCATCGCCAGCAATCAGCTCTTATCTCTTGGTGGTGAAGGGCGAGTTCCTTTCTTGTCTTGCCCAAAAACTTTTTTTATTCTCATTGGAGAAAAACTCTCTCGCGGCAAGGTTTTAGACTAAGGGCAAGCGAGATAAAGAAAGCAGCTGGCCTCCGTCTAGCGCCTTTCGGTTGGGGTCCGCCCCGGGGGGGTCGCGTCGGGTTAGATTTTTGAGTCTCGAAGGCAGTCAACGTGTCAGCCATTCTTCTCCCATTAGACTTGTAAATCCCTTGCTCTTTTTCTTTCTCTCTTCCAGTTCTCTCCCTCTACTTTATTTTAGAGGGGCGGAGAATACATACCACTCTATCAATAAAAAGAAAAAAGTCGCAATTCAGTTTCAAATGGTTTGAGCTTGGAAGCAACCTGCTATCTATCGATAGGCGAGAACAGACTGCTATTGGCTGCTTCGCCTATCTATTCTCTCCTGGCCGGCTTGGCTTGGAGACATCAGAGGAAGACCATCATCTCTATCCGGATCATAGCTTCATTCATTCGTTGAACCTTGGGGATAACTATTAGCATTGAGGTCAATCACCACACCACCTCTATCATACATACATACGACATTACATGACGCGAGAGCGCATGGTCAACACACACCTACAGCGCCTTCGTTCCGCTTGCAGCCAATACAACCACAACCTAACTTGCATGAGATTCAACAACCGAAACTACTGGTAGTCCTTAGGGGACGGCATCCTCCTATAATAGTTAGCAGTACTGAACAAGCGAGTCATCGGTCCGGGGAAAGAAAAAAAAGGACCGCCTTTGAAAAAAAAAAGGAACTCGTTTAACTCGCTAGGCCTTCGGAACACCAATCGGGATTTATTGCTATAAAGTGAGTTTGTTTGGATTGAAGAATGTAGGCGCTACGTACTAATCTAATGCATGATGTATACTATCTGTCGACCTGACGAGTCACGACTAATCATCAGGGGACGATTAATTCAACTTGCAGAAAGTCAACACGCAAAAGGTTGCATGAGTGTGGGTGTAAGTGCGAGTGTCGTTTGGGTAGAGACCCGGGTTTAGACATGTCTATACATCGTCTAGGGTAACACGATGACAAGACTTGTATCTGGATGTGCAAGAGTATCATCTGGAGAGGCTTTAGTGATGTGATTAAGTTTTAATCAATCATATTAATTAAGGTAAGGAAGGTAAGGGTCCAGAACATTTTTCACTAAGTCCATGGATCAATGTCCAGGTATCATTAAGTATAGCCTTACGGCTTGGATACGCCTTGCGTTGTTGTCCTCGGCTTTGGTAACCCTACTTCCCTTCTGTCTTCGACCTTGTCCTTGGCTCTGCAGTCTTCAACCTTCCTCTGGCATACTTCTCACCAGATCCAGATCCTCGATTCGCTATTCATACAACTTTGGCTACTTTAGCCGCATTCGCTGCATCTGAAGGGACGATTTCAGATAGGTAGGTTGGGTTGCTCGTTGTGGTTGCCCGGACCTCGATCTAGATCCAAGATAAACCAAAAGCATGGGTCGTGGTCGGCAGATATATATGATTCTGCCGGGGCTTGGGCTTGACTTCTTTCTTCATGAATGATTTTGGAGAAGCCTGCCTCGAGAGAGACATATGGCATATCTGACTGCCTGATTGGCGAGCAGCTGTCCTCATTCATAAGTCCAAAGAACTAGCAACCAAACTGGTCGCAAGCAGGAGAGTGACCAGGCCTGATACTGATTGAAACGTTTATTTAATTGGAAGCCGTTCAGATAGCCCTAATTAGTTTTAATTAGTTTAGTCAATGTTGAGCTGTCATATCTAGCTGCCATATATGTAAACATGCCCTAAAAGTAAAGGGATCATATTTCCTTTAGTAACCACTTTTACCCATCCGCTCTTCTCCTGACCGATTGGAGGAAGAGAAGCGAGACTCGACTGTTAAGGACCCAGAGGGGATCGACTGTTAAGGAGAGAGAGGGAAGCACAAGGTTGGTGACCCGGGGGAAAGCGAATGCAGATCTCACGCAAAGTGAAATCTCAAGATTCAGATTGGGTTTGTGTTCGGTGTGGAGTAGATAGGGCTATTCCTTAGCAAGGCTATTCAGTAAAGGCGAGAAGGGATCTATAGCAAGGGCAGCCCGGGTCTACCCAAAGAAAGGCAGAGTTGAGGAAGATAGATCAAACAGCCTTAGCGCTTTAGCTTGAACTGTAACCTTACCCTCGCTACTGACCTGTCGCTTGGCCCGAAAGACTGGAACTAGAAGTTCCTAGAAGTCAACTGTGCCTAGACCTCAATCAATACGCTTACTGAGAGTACCGGTACAAGAACAAGAACAAGGATTTCTCTTTGGTCAAAGCCGCCGCACTTGAACCGTAACCAGCTAATGCATCGCCTTCTATCTGCATTTCTAAGACCTTCTGCTAACCAATTAGGTTGGTTCATCAGGTGCCAAGGCATCTCTTTCTCCCAGGTCCCATCTCGAACATTCCCGGAGAGGCGAGTCAGCCACCTCCACCATATCAAAGCTCTTTCTTATTCTCCCAGCCTGGCCTGGCGATCAACATTTCTTTTGTCTCCCCATCCCGCGCGCGGCCTAATGAATGCAAGCTCGTAAGCTAAGAAGCCCCTGCCTTGGGTTGGGTGTCTTAGTCGGAATTAGACTGAATCCAACCGAATCACCTCGTGAGCCAAGCTAGGGAAATTGATCCCATCCTTTCTCGTCCCTATTCACGATGAGAGTGGGAGAGGTGAAGCGAAGGTTGAGGAAGTCGCTTCTGCAATGCGTGAAAGTATGGACCCAGGCAAATATGCTATTTTGTTTGGCCAATCCCAAACTATACGTATTCATGATTGATGAGAATGTGAGGGGAAGAGTCTTGAATGATGGAAGGAAGGATCCCCCCTCACTCGACGAACTACCTGTACCAATCTATCCCGGAAACATCCAGTGTATGCTAATGACCTGCCATAGCAAGCAACCATAAGGTCTTTTTTTTACACGAAACTGACTGAATGACTATCCCTAACGTACGGCTCGGCTCACGAAGAAGAAAAGAAGAATCGATTTCCTTACAAAAAAGATTCTATCGCCGAGAAAGAAAGTGAGAAATGCGCCTATCTCCTTACGAAGGGATGCCGTATCAAATAGAAGGGACCAAGGCACCCAGATACGCGTTGGGCGCAAGGAAAGACCCCACTCTAACTCCCCTCATTGCTCTAGCCAGACCGGGAGAAACTTTTAATTGGGGGTAGTGGCCCCAGACGAGGGATAGATGGGCAACTAGGTAATATAGAAGGTCGACCCAACCGAATCTGTTCGATTCCATCAATCACTCCGTTGGGACGGGAACATGTATCCCTCCCAACCAAAAATCTTTTTGTCTAAATCAGCTTTCGGCCTATCGATTTAACCGGGAGCTGCTGTTGAGCACTCTTTCCATCACCGGATTCCCTATGCGCTGATTGATGCTTCCTCTCCGACTCGATGAGACCACACTACTGAGTGAGCTTCTTTCTGGCGCTCTTCCTAGGATTCCTAATGCCTCTTGCTTCAACACAGAATAAGGTCTTTTCTCGGCCACTTTGTCATGAAATGAAAGCACAGTGAGTGAGTCTTCTTTCCGAGTCGAGTACTAGGCAGTCAATGTAGAGTTCACTTCATTTGTCAGACTCCCGGTACCGAAGCAAAGTACTCATCCGAAAAGACGGTTTGATCATGCCCTTTGTCCTCAACCCATGGTTCTCCTATATCTCCTAACTTTCGCTTTGCTTTCTCTTGAGCCCGCATTTCGTGTTTTTTAAGATATTAAGAGGTGAACCCACATAGTGGAGCCTTCGTGTACCAATTTCAGTGGTTTCGTGTACCAATTTCAGTGGTTGAGTTTCGCACTCCCGTCATCTTCCTCTTCTTTTTGGAAAATCCCAAATAGTCATCAGAAACAAGCTAGCCGAGCATTGATTTGGGTGTGGGTGGGGTATGGTGCCCCAACGGATGGATCTCCATCAACATGGGATTTTTCCGAGGGGATCAATGTCTGGTCGAACCAAGCTTCCTTCTCTCTCTCTTGCTTCCCCACCTGTGACTGAAGCTTCCACATGAACTTGACTTTCCTATCTGAGTAGACCGAAAGTTCTACTTTTTGGGAGGGACATTAAAAAGGTAGCTTTCTCCCTGGTCGATCAGTCGTTCAATCCTTTCCTCTTGATCAAATGCATTTCTAAAAGATTCTCACAACACAATGGACTCCAATACTGAACTGAGACGGACCCAGACCCCCTACCGAAAGGGCTCTGTACCTATATGTTCTTTATCTCAAGCGATAGCTTTCAAGTGCCCGACCCTCTTCCCTTGATCAATGAGTGAGAAAGCAATAGCCAGTCAGAGAGTCACCATAGCCAAGTGATGTTTTCAGGTGGTTCAATCTAGAAGTGGGACGAAAAGAAGAGCTGTCGTAGAATAGTCTTAGTCCTGTCTACCTTGAGATTGCCCCTATCTATCAACGGGGGACCCCCCGAAAGGCGAATAGGAAGCTTCAAGCGATCTGGGATCCCACCTTTGATCGAGATGAAGGTGTAGTTTTCACTAGGAATCCTAGGGTTGCCGATCAGGTGAAGTCTTAGTTTCTGTTTCTGGGCACAAAGCATTCCCTCTTCACTTCCCGTTCTATTTCTTTCTTTCCCTCGAGCCGGGAACCCCTAGATCAGCTAATCCGTAACTTCCTTCGCTGCCTTTCGAGTGCATCGGATTCTATGCATTTTATTCCCCAATTGCGGATTCTCTTGCAGCGGAATGCCTCTATCTACGTCAATTTATGATTCAATTCAAAAGGCTAGGCCGATGAAAGCATCTCAAATGCAACCAACTTTCACTGCCAACCTTTCTTTTCACTATCTGGTATCACAGCCTATTCCGCTTAATTAAATATTAAATAAAGGGATCCATGTCATTTCCCTCAAAATCTCGCTACCTTGCGCCGTGATCCACTACTTATTTGTCTTTTAACGTATGAGAGAGCCTGCCAGGAAAGAGTCCAAGTCAAGCTTTCCAGCAGCCAGATGCGGATTGAATAGCTGCGCTTACTCCTTCAACGGCAACTGCAGCTAAGACTGCTTATTCCTTGTTCACATTCGACCATGAATTCAGAGTTGACAAGAGAGAGGGCGTACTTTTATTATGATTGATAGGCGGACGTCACTCCCTTTGAGCTAACATCCAAGAAGAGTTCACATTCAACTTCCTTACCTTACCATGAGCAGAGTGCCGCCGAGAGGAATCGGACTTATTTAATCATTCCCATAGATTGCTAGTAGTTTAGTTCCATTCGTTCGCTTTATAAAAAAAGTCGACCGGCTTTCGGGCACTTCTGTCTACGGGCCCTTCTTATGTTATGCAATTTGCTATTCTGTGAACCTTTCTTCCAGAAGAGAACGGAAACTCCACACAGGCAATTTCACACCTTCCGAATGTGCCATTTGACCGAATGTGACAGCTAATCAACACTAATTCGTTTCAGGAACAGGAGAAAAGGGTCTTTCAGCTAAAGATCAATCTAGAAAGCAGAGTCCAAGGTACATGTGTTAAGCATATCACAACATATGCCAATCAGTTTCTTTCGGGAACATGAAAAAGCCCAGCTAACTAAGTTTTTTAACAAAGATTGGGACCTGAAGTAGTAAAACGAAGAAGAGAAGGTCAACCAAGCGTATTAATGTGGGCATTTCTTCTAAAAGCCTTTCTTAGCTTTATGGCTGATAGCATGAACTTGGTCTTCTTGGTCCCTTGTACCAGAGGAAGCATGGAGGTGTCTTGTCTTCTATAATGCAAAGCGAATTCATGTGTGGTTTAGAATCCTTGACTTGCCTTAGGAAGTCTATTCCCACTTGAAAGTCATCCGAAGTACTGATTGAACTGGCTTTTACTTCCTATTATGGCAGCTAGCTGAGAAAGAGACCATTGACCTGTCAGCTATCACTCATCATATAGAATAACGATTGGACATCACCATCACATAGTAGATAAGAATTTGTTTGAATCAAGATGTCGGAAAGAAAGAAGCAGATTGAATGCCCGGACTGTGGAATCCTGCCTGGCAGCTATAAATGCATGCCAGTGGGAAGTTTCCTTGAAAGTTTCCAATTTGGAATGAACTGGCCTGGAAAGAAAGATGAGCAGCCAATTCTAGCTTACCTGGAACTTGAACAGAGCTTGGGGATCAGAAAGCTGGCTCGCTATGCCCTTTTTCAAAGAGAAAGAGGACTAACAGATCCATATGGAAATGCCCACCCGAAAGGAGATATACTCGAGATCCCAGAATGCTTTCAATCTTGCTCCGAACTCGGGGCAATACTCCAACCGAGTGAAGATATGAACGAGACTTCATCATTTTCTTTATTTCACTCATTTGATGAAACGGCAAGAAGTCAAGTAGCCGAGCTGGTTCCAACCAACCCCCATCATTCACCGTTTCCCCTGCTGCACACCTCGCCAATCCCTTCTTCCAGAATGAAAGAAGAAAGATTTCCTAATCTTTATGAATTTTTCATAAAAGAAAACTCTTGAATTTAGGGCTTAACATAACACGCTCTGGCAGAGTGGCTCCCTTGTTAAGTGTACGGTATGGCCCCTTGGCTCAGGCTAAGCGGTCCACCCACGATGGCTAGCAAGCACCACGGCTAGTACTCAGGCTAACTAGTGGCTCTGGACGTCACCTCATCTTGATCGAGAAAATGCCGCGGGGCTCTTGAGGCACGTTCCGCACTCACCCAAGTCGAGATTCCATCGGGTGACAGAAGTTTTTTAGTAGAGATAGATAAGGCGGTAGGTTAAATTACTAAACGCCCTTGTTTGCTGAGGGGGGCTTGCTCTTTTTTCAAAATTGGTCGATTACCTGATTGCTATGGCTATGAGACTAGTGCAAAGAAGTAAGAATCAGTCAAATCTGTTAATGAAATATCTGTATCGCCCTTAGCTTGCAAACAAGCCCTTATATCAAAATATCAAACAGGCGCCTAAGAATAATAAGTCCCTGCCCTTTCGATTGTTATTGGCTTATTCTCTAGCATCCGATTGTGGGCATCAATCCCAGCCATCTTCATTTCAGTCCTTGCTTTGGCTCTTTCTCTAAGACCGTGGTTAAGAAGTTCCGTCGCCTTACTCATTTTATTAGATGCAGCGTAACGACTCTTTTTGCTTCCGGAGTGAACTTCCTTGTCAGCTCTATAAGGGCCTCTCTTAAAGCAGAAAAAGACGAGTTCCTCTCAGCCCCAAACCCCATTTGATAGAGTTTCATCCAAGGCAGCCCCTTCTTTTTAAAGCAAATCGTCTGCTCTCTCTTGGGGAGAGGAATTCCTTGATGCATCGAATGCTGCTATTAAATGCGCTGTTGTTTCTGAGTGAATAACCGGTCTTGTCGTATCCGCTGTGAGCCTATCTGCTGCTGTAAGAAAGCTAACTTCATGCGTAAAAGCTGGCCGTTCACAAAGCTATAAAATCTTCATTCCGGGTTAGGGGAAAGGCGATTCAGGGATTTCCTATTGCGAAACTCTTTTACCATATATTGAATTACTACGGGTATAAAAAAAGAAGAAAGAACTATGACACGTAGACGGGGCGAAATCTCCCTACGATTACGTTCCTATAGAAAGGGGGTGCTATGGAAAAGAGGAATCTCAGGTACTTTTAACTTTATGCCCATCTTGCTTCTGGTAATGCAAATGGAAATTCTCATTAGGATGCATCTGACTTCAACCCCAAATCTTTTCGCTTCCACTCCTATAAAGAAGATAGTTAGACTATAAAGAAGATAGTTAGACCAAGTTCACTAACATTTCCTTCTAGGCTCTAGCCTCAAGCTAATCTCATTAGGCTCCACATTCCAATCTTCACACTCGCATTAAATCGTAAGACTCTCATCAGAAGACAGTCAAACCTAGGATTCAAAATCTTTGCTTCCAGTGGCATGAAGTGAGATTGATTCTAATGAATCATAAATTGCAATCTTAATCCTGATGATAGAAATCCTCTTGCATTTTTTCACCTTCTTCCACCATACTTTCAATTCTATCTGATCGGGTATTCTTGATTGGTGCTAAGCTGACTGAAATAGTTTTTCTTTAAGTTTAGTTTAGTCGAAAGTCACATGTGGGGGTTGTACACAAAAGTTTAAGTGGCACATCACACTCACATGACCACTTTAATGACTTGCCTTTTCTTTGCTTAGGATGGTGACACTTGTCAAAGGACTAATGGCTGGTGCTTTTTCTAGCCTTGGAACTTGCTCTCTTTGCTTTGCTGCCTGCTCTTTAGGCTTTTCTGCTTGCTCTATATGCCATGCCGCTTGCAGATTTTGCTCTTATACCATCTGTGCCTGCTTGAGGCTGATTCCTATGCAGCGGCATCTGCGCATGTGGTTCATTTTCAAGTCACCAAAGCATTTTTTTTGACCGGGCTAAGGAACTGGCCTATACTATAGGGGCACCCTCTCTTAAAGCCAGTAAGACTTGCTCGCGCTTCCTTCACCTCGAGAACTGCTTTTGAAAGCCCTTGAGTACACGAGCATTTAGCGGGGAATAGGACATGATTAATCACTTGCTTTGTTTGTGTCTTTCACCTCCCGAAAAAGACGTTCTTCGAAACATGTGTGTTGAGCAAGCTGTTTGATTCTCTTTTAAGCGGATGAGGATTCAGCTTTACAAACTCAAGGGGCCCATTCAACACCAAGAATATCCGGAGGCCGGTTGAGAGAAAGCTCTTCCAAGTCTCTCTCTCCTAAACTCCAGGCCAGGATCGTTCCCGCTCCGCTCCAAGGTTCGTAAAGATATTGGCGATGAAGTCAGTTGTGGCGTAGTTACACGGGGTTTTTTTTGTACGAGAATCCAAAAGCATGAAATCGGATAATTGGTTAGAGAATAAGGAAAAGATAGCGGAAGATGTTTGATTAAGCTCTCGAAGCGAAAGTGGCATCTACTTACACTTCTTATTCTTTTATGAGAACGCTTTTCGTTACAGAAAGATGGGATATGTAGGTTCTAACTAGACGCCCAATCACTATTATATCCTGGAAGCAACCATTCCGGCCAGTAAAGCAGCCAAAACTATGCTTCCCAGAAAGACTGCAACGCTCGGATTGCTCACCAGCACTCTGACTTCCGGCCTTTTTTAGCCAGGTAAGTTAGTTGAAGTTTTTTAACAAAACCAGACGCATATGGAAGCATACTTTAGGTTATTTAGTTCCTTTTTAAAGCGAGAGGAGCCAAGTTTCAAACTGGAATGGATGATTCGGAATCAATATACCTTGTGGTCGTGATTCTTCCTTCGCCAGTTCACCAGTACAGGAGGAGGGAGCAATGGGAACTCATGGATGCTTTCCTAGCGGGAATCCAATTCAGATAGAGCCCAAGAATCTCATACCTTTCGACCATCTAATCCTTTCCTTTGGACCTAAGTCATCATATCCTACGCCCGAACCCCCCTAACTGCAGGAATGACCAGAGCCCCCTACTTTCCATTTCTTCTTGGTAGCGGCGAGAGTCTCCATTTCGATCCTTGTGATGAATTTGAGTGAGAATATTGAATTCTTTCTCTCTCTTTAACGATACCCGAGCCATCATGCGACAGTACAAAGCCCAAACCCGACGAACAAGATTCCCCTTCTTTCCTATGCACCTTTTGTCAAAGAGATCCCGGAAGCTTTAAGATCTCGATTGCCTCGTTGTCGATGAGCTATGAAGAAAAGAGCTGAACTGGGGGATTTTTCAAGTCAAATTTGGATAGGGATCCTCTTTCGGGTTCTCAAAAAGAACTACCAGCGGGAGTGCTTGAGTCAATCTTTCTTCTCTTTGTTCTCATGTCCCTGAGCGAAAGGGGCCCGTCCATCAATAGAAGGTGCGGCTAGCTTCACAGAAGAGTAATCCCGAATTGGCAATTCTTCTTTCTTGGTTTCCGTTCCCCTGCCACCTTCAATCCGTCCGCTGGGAATGATTCAAGCAATGCAGGTGAAGAAGGGAGGGACTACAAGCTTGAGTGCTATCTATCCGAAGTGAAATCCTTGTATTAGTAGTCACTAGGAAGCCTTCCCCCTCGCTAGAGGAAGCCCCATAGCAAGTGAGCCTTCTTGACTCTCTGTCCCGTCTGAGTTTAGTTCGTCTCTCTGGAGTATGAGATCCCATTTCAAGCCCGAGCCATCTAGTTCTTCTTTTCTTCCTTAAGCACTTGAGCATCCATCCATCGGATTCATTTAATTGCTTTCTTGAATCTGTGAATGCGTAAACTACAAGTAGTCGGAGTCACTCTGGACCCAGGCACATATTGTAATGTCATTGATCCCCGTCTTCCTCATCAGGACGGGGCTCCGCTAATACGCCTATACCGAAAGAAGTCCAACCAGAACCCCTACTGCTACCTCCCATGTTACTTGCACCCACTACTGGGTTGGATGCGCCGGAAGGGGGTGCCCCTGGGATTTCAATTCAACCCTTGTTAAAGCTTTTCGTCTTTCTCCTTGTATTGTAGCATTCCGCTTTTGGGTTGCCGGTAGTGCAGGCAAAGTAAGTACTTTCGGGCAGGTGCCGTTAGAGAACTAGGTGGTCAGTAGGCGCAATCTGTCTTTCTTTCCTTGCTAGGTGCAAAAGGCTCTTTGTCGGTCTTGATGCCGAGAGCTAGAGTTCATCCAATTCCATACGTGACAGACTTTTGAGAACATTCGAATTCGACTGCTACGTTCAAGAAAGCTTTCAAGGTAGCGTAGTTATGAAGTCAACAGAGATGCGCGTCTTCTGCTTGATGCGCGTTATCCGCTGTTGTCTCTTTCTTTACCATATTAATTCTTTAACATTGGCTTGAAGGAGTGTAGCGTAATAATCTCAAATCTTTATCTTTCTTTTATGCGTTGCAAATTCGTTTTTGTTCTGAGGCTGCGCACCTTAGTTCTGTTCTATGTTTATCGAGATTTTTCGTCGAACAATGACAATGTTCGAAAGCCCCTCTGTGTGTTGAATCCTAAGTAGCTAACCGAAGTGGGCTTGGTGGCCCTATTTCATAAGAAAGACCGCCCCCTTCAATAAATTCCCTAAGAGAATAAAATAAAGGCATCTCCTTTCTTTTTCTCTTCTTGCTTTGTCCGCCTACTGTTTTCGCTTTAGGATAACGGGCATGCTCTCTCCCCATACACTGCTCTATTCTTTCTGATAGTCATACTCTGTATTGGCTCTGTCTCGTACCTGGTAGCTACCCTTTAGGTTCCCCCCTTGTACTATTCGGTACACGTTGATCGAGAAAACCTGCCTAGCCGCCGTGTGGGCAGCTCAGAAATTCCGGCACTACCTGCTGGCAGGTCCGGCACTGATAGTCGCTGGGCTAGACCCGTTGAAATTTTTGAAAAACCGGGTAGAATGGTCAGATGGCCACTCCTGCTATCGGAATTCGAGATCAAATATGTTCGGCGTAAAGCCATAAAAGGGCAAGTGCTAGCCGACCATTTGGCGGCATTGCCGATCGCAGAAGGTCAGCCTCTCCCGACCTAATTTCCTGATGAGGGTATTATGCACATCCAGTCCCTTGAAGTTGCTCCCCACTGGTCTCTCTCATTCGCATTCGACGGCGCTGCGAGCGAGCGGGGATGTGGGGCTGGGATCGTACTTACATCCCTAGGTGAAATCCCTACTTTCCTACCTGGGGATAAGAAAGAATAGAAAGAAGCAAAAACCGCACCATCTTCAACAAGACGTGTGAACAGCGCCTCTACGCCTATTCGATAGCAGCTTCAGATTCCGATAACAAAGGTAATTCCTCCTCTAAGAGCTGATTCAATGGCATCGCTTACTCATTCAAATGCAACTAAGCCCTATGCTTAACACATGCTCTTCGATGTGTCCTAGCTTGAAGTGAAGCTACTTTCTTACTCATCAGTACACGAATCCGCTCCTAGAGAATAGTCTGTTACAGAAGATTCCATAGCAGTAGTTTCATTCCTATTTATTTTAAATAAATTAAATAATAAAGAAGAAGATTCCCTAGTCGAAGAAGTATGACCACAATCGGATTAAGAGACAGAATAAGTTGTTAAAGAAGAAGCCATAAGCGGTGCAAGAGTAAGCACTGGTACTCTTACTAGAGATATTTATAGTGTTCAATCATCCGGTGCTCTCTTTCCTGTCTCGCCCCTGAGTGTAGTTGATTTAAGAGCCCTAGTTCTTTCGTTGAGGTCTTCGGTATTAAAGTTGAAAGGAAAGCGTATAAAAGAAAGAGGGCCTAGCCTAAATGGAAGAGCGTATTTGTTGAAAAATTGAAAAAGGAGGTTTTCGTTCAGAAGGCTCTAGGGCTCCTCGTTTCCGAGAAGAAGAGGGCGTCGGGATCGGATCTTCTAAGGCGGACTTTGCCGGGTATGAAGGAATGAGGAGCGCGAAGGGTTAGTGGGAGTCAAGTCGAAAGGTTAAAAAGCCTTCGTCCAGAGCACTGGGAAGGGACTGGCTTAAGGAAGTCACGTTGGTTAGGCAGATAGTTGTTAAAAGATGTTAGTAGTAGCTCCCTGCTTGATAGGACCTACTTGGCTTAGGTTGTTGAAGCGATAAGACCAACAGCACTTTGTATTGACTTAATGCTCAAATCAGAATGAGTTCGTTATTTTCCTAATAAAGGAAAGGCAGACCCAATGAGCGAAGGAAGGGAAGCCAAGATCTTAGTTTGAGCTAGGGAGCTTCGGTCTTGGTCAATCCTCATCAATCCTGGTCCTTTTTTCGGGGCGATATCTGCGAGAATATGTATATGTGCTCCTCACCTTACCGGGTGTTTCGGGTAATTCCAATCGTGCCATCAAAATAGGTTATTTAAAAGTGAAGAAGAACAGAACGCGGGAAATCGGTAACCTAACCTGAACTTAAGGTGAACATTACATTCATAGAGTAAGGGGCTGTAACTATTCATATATTGTTTAAGGGGCTGGGCCTAGGGTGAGTTATGGCTTAAAGTCTCTTGGAGCTGTTCTTCATCAATCCCCGTTTAGAGATAGACTTTAACTGAAAAAAACGGATTTGTCAATATACTGGAATGAATTCCACTATATCAATAGCAAGAAGAAAGGAATGGCTGACACAATCAGTAGCCGTTGGCGTTGGAGGAGCAGCTGCGGGCGGTGGTTTCGTTCTTTCATTAAGAAACCCGCCTACGGTACGTCGGTTTCATTCCTTCTATTCAACATATAAAGTATGCTGCTTAGTTCATCTGCTAGCTCGCCTTCTTCTTCTAGTTCTAGCTAGCTGGTTGCTGCGACATAAGGAAAACGTTCAACGTTCAGAATGGGTAGTTTTTGAGGATTTGGACTTTTATTTTGGACTTTGATGGGGATTTAGGGATAACACATGCATATGCATATAAATAAGCAGAATTCTCAATAGCATTGGAAAAAGTACCAACATAATACGAATTAAGGAATATTAACAACAACATACTCATTTTAGGGTAAAGTAGTACCACTAATCCAATTATAGAGGTAGAGGAGGACGGTAAATAATCATAATGGTAAACCAGAGCCACCGGTTGGCGGGACTTCCAACTTCCAAAAGAGGAAGATCCATCAAATTGATTCATGAGAGGGGGGTCTTTCCTGTAGTAGTTGGAGTTGGAGGTGTGGCACACCAGCTGGATCCTTCCTTATGTATAAATGAAATGTATTTGCCGGTTGGCTGGTCAACGGTCACGCTGTCTGGTCAATCCAGTTCTTCTTTTATAAATTATAAATTTATAAAATAGATGCCGGTCTTTTGGGTCCTACGTTTACCAAATCAATATCTCCACTACGGTACACTCATCCATTTGATGGAACATCTATTCCCTTTCGAGCTGTCAAATCAGAGTACGGAGGTACGGCTGTAGCGAAACAAGAATTCTTATTATTGTATGTAATATACTCCGCACCACGCTCATTCCTTAATTCAAGTGGAAGTGGCATCTGCCCCTGGAATATGTCATACTCTTCCCGTCCAAAATGACTGTCTTGAATTAGTTCCTCTATCTTTCTTTCCCTGAAGCAGCAAGAAGTACACATGAATCGATTTCTGGTAATTCAATATACCCCGTTCCCTTCGAGATCTCTTTTGAAGGTGCAAAATATAGAATCTATAATAAATAGAAGTGGAATCCGCTTATGGTATGGGTATTTTTTAAAACATTGGCTCAATCTTCATCTCTGTCTTTTCCAAAAAATGGATATTTTCTTCCGGTCTCTGGTCTCCGGGCTTTCCATCCGTCCACGTCTATTTTATGTGTGAATCCATCTCGACTTCGCCCTTTTGTTAGCAGCTCTTCGATCCACCTAGGAAAGGTCTCCGAGGCCATGTTTTCTAATCCAAAAATGAACTTTCATGGCTTGAATTTTAAGCGTAGTTTTCCACTCTATAACTATATAACAAGGAGTGGAGCTGGAGAAGATCCCTCCCCGGCTAGGCTACTACGTTTTCGTGTTTGAAATTCCAGGTCTGGTCTTCATTGGTATTTGCTTTTTGCTCACTCACTACGTTTTTTTTTATTTTTAGTTCTTCCCCCGCACGGGCGAGCTGTCTGAGGTCGATGGTGCATCCGGTAAGCTCTATCGGTATTCATCTCCAGAGCCCGGTCAGAGCTGACTTTCACGAATAAACCCCGGTGACGGTTACCTGCTTTGCTTAACCTAACCGGCCAGAAGGTTCCTTTACCGATAGCCGACCAGAGATCTAAGGGTTGACGGTTAGTTAGTTCTCTTTTCTCCGTCCGGTAATAGAATTTCTTTACCGATAGAGCAACCCGGAATCCTGTTCTTACTTTACGAGAAGGTTGTACTATTTATTTAGTAGGAGGGGGAAGTGGATCTCATTTCAAAACTGATCGAACCAGGAAGTGATCTTTACTAGAAGGAAGGAGAGCGAAATCAAGTTCTTTTCTTTTATTATTTAGTATTTTTTATATTTCTTTTTTTATAATTATATTAATTTGTTATAACTAATTATTTGTTGTCTCCATCAGTCAAATAAAACGGATCATTTCTGTGGGATCGAAGAATTTCATGAATTTCATTATACCCCTTCCCTTCTAAGATCCTTACTTTGTGTCTGGTATTTCTATAGGAATAGAATAAATGATACACAGATACAGACAGTAGAAAATATTTTCTATTACTCTTATATTAAATATTAAAACATTAATATTAAATTAAAAGGAATAAAAGATGCCTTTGAATACTTAAATATAGATATTGGGATGTCTCTTAGTAATGAATAATTACTTCTCGCCTGATCTGGAATAGAGTAATAGTAATATATTCTATGTAAAACATAAACTTGCCCCGTCTAGGAACTTTTAATTAAGATAGGAATACACGGTTGCACAAAAAAATTGTTTTTGCATCAGCCCAGAAAGGTCCGTTGAGCGCCTCGTGGCTATGTCATAATAGATCCGAACACTTGCCCTGGATCGACTTCCAGATCATAATTGCTCTAGTGAATAACTAACGAAACTAGATAGATAGAAAAAAACTAATTAGAAAAATCTCTCATAGGTTCACTAATTACTTGACTGTTGGCGGGTCTCTTTGTATGTGTTGTCCGGAAAGA